AGTACCCTTTTTGGAAAATGTTAATAAATTCCAAAATCCATTTCGTCGCCCAGTAGCGACAACCGTCTTTTTGATTGGTACCGCAGTGGCCTTGGGCTTGGGTATTGGAGCAACATTACCTATTGAAAAATCCCTAACTTTAGGTCTTTTTTAAATTGATTCAATTGTAAAATATCATGACGTGTGTATCTAGGGAGTAGTCACTTCAAAGTCAAAGTGAATTCTCCCTAGATACTTCTATTCAATTTAATAATTTAATTCCGGTCTGAATATATAGATTGGCCTAAAGGTGCAAAGCCATTTCATTTTTTCGATTTTTTTCTAAAGAATAGAAAAATTGCAATAAATTCAATTGATTTAAAAAACTTATTTGATTTTGATTTTTGGTAAATCATAAATCAAATGTGAAATGCTTTTCTATTTCTTTTCTAGAATACCCATTATCTGCTTTACATCTTCTAGGCGAAAGTGTTCAATTTTCATAAGGTCTTCTTGACTCTTATTCAAAAGGTCGAATAATGTATGTATATTGGACTTTTTGAGACAATTATAGATCCTGGGAGACAATTCTGATTGGTCAATAAAAATCGATTTCAATGCGATTTCTTTTTTCTTTTTCGTTAGTTTAGCCAATCTATCATGAAAAGTAAAAAAAGGTAAAGTAACCTTGTATTGATTGTTCTCTAAATGGAAGTTTTCGTCTGCTGCCTGGAGAAAGGGAATAAATAAATCAATCAAACTCCGGGAGGCTTGATGAAGTGCTTCTTTAGGAGTTAAACTCCCGTTTGTCCATATTTCTAGAAAAAGGATCTCTTGTTTTTCATTGCCATTCCCATAAGACTGAATACTATGATTCGCATTTCGAACAGGCATGAATACAGCATCTATAGGATAACAATTTCCGTCTTGAAAGTTATTTGGCGTTTTTCTATTATATCCTCGACTCCTCTCGATTTGTAATCCAATACACAAATCAATTGGTTCTGTTAGGCTAGCTATGTGCTGCGTCTTATCAACGATTTCCACAGAAGGTGGCAAGAGGATGTCTTGAGCAGTTACATCTCCCGGACCTTTGACACAAATAAGCGTGTCACAAGTTCCATAAAGATTACTTCTCAATACAATTTCTTTCAAATTCATTAAAATTTCATGTACCGATTCTTGAATACCCACTATGGTAGAATATTCATGTGGGATTTTCTCAGATTTTGCGCGTGTAATACACGTTCCTTCTATTTCTCCAAGCAAAACTCTTCGCATCGCAATGCCTATTGTGTCGGCTTGACCTTTCATAAGTGGAGACAAAATAAAGCGTCCATAATAAAGACGCTTACTGTCTGCTCTTGATTCAACACACTTCCACTGTAGTGTCCGAGTAGATACTTTTACTTTCTCTCGAACCATAGTAATATTATTTGTCAGATCGTTGAGTCATTTATTTCTCTTGAAATCCCTTCTATTTCTACACCCGTCTTTTTTTAGGGGGTCTGCAACCATTATGTGGCATAGGGGTTACATCCCGTACGAAATTTAAAAGGATACCGCTTCTACGAATAGCTCGTAATGCTGCATCTCTTCCGAGACCAGGACCCTTTATCATGACTTCTGCTCGTTGCATACCTTGATCCGCTACTGCTCGAATAGCACTTCCTGCTGCGGTTTGAGCAGCAAAGGGCGTACCTCTTCTTGTACCCCTGAATCCACAAGTACCGGCCGAGGACCAAGAAATTACCCGACCCCGTACATCCGTAATAGTCACAATGGTGTTGTTGAAACTTGCTTGAACATGAATAACGCCCTTTGGTATTCGACGTCCACTTTTGCGCGAACCAATCCGTCCAGTCCTACGTGAACCACTTCTTGGTGTAGATTTTGCCATATTTGATCATTTCATAAATATAAGTTAGAGATATATGGATATATCCATTTCATGTCAAAACCGATCTTTTATTTTGATTTGTTCATCGGTTCCTTTCTAGAGTCCCTTTTCGAAAGATTATCCTTGTCTTTGTTTATGTCTCGGGTTGGAACAAATTACTATAATCCGTCCCCTCCTGCGGATCAGTCGACATTTTTCACAAATTTTACGAACGGAAGCCCTTATTTTCATAATTGTTATGCCTTAAATGAATTTCGAATCTACTTATTGGAAGAAAATAAGTTTCTTGAAATTTTTGAACCGTGAATTGTATCCCCATGAAAGGAATGTTGAAAAATCACCTATTCACTCAAATCCTTTTGGGTAGCCTATAAATTATAGCCCTCCCTTTGAATCATAACGACTTCCTTCAATTTGAACTATATTCACCGGTAGTATATGTATAAAAACGGGTCGGATCCTTCCTGAAACATAACCTAGAATCTTACTTAGTTGTCTAAACCATCTAACAGATAACAGAACCCGGAACATACCTTTGGTAAGTTGTTCAGTAATTAAACCTCGAGGAATCCCTTTTTTTTTTCACAACACAAAAGGAAGCTCCAAATACAATTCGGATAGAAGAAGAATTACCATATATAACACAAAATCTCTCCGCCGATTCTTTCTAGTCGAGCCGCTCGGTCTGTCATTATACCCCGAGATGTAGAGAGAATCACAATCCCCATCCCATCTAAAATTCTAGGAATTCGTTGATAGTTAAAATAGATTCGTAGACCGGGTCGACTGATTCGTTTTAAATTTAAAATGGGTCTATACGGTCCTTTCCTATTCCTTCTATGTCGTAGGGTTAAAACCAAAAACTCTTTTTTGTTTTCCAAGAGTTTCCTTACGTTTTCTATAAAGCCTTCTCGCAAAAGTATTTTAACAATGTTTTCGGTGATGTTAGTAGATGCTATTCGAACTGTTCCCTTTCGATTCATGTCAGCATTTCTTATAGAAGTTATTATGTCAGCAATAGTGTCTTTGCCCATGAGAAACTCAAAATTTTGTTGCTTCCGAATTTTGATATAATCAACATGTTCTTTTTTTTTTATGAAAAGTATTAAAAGTATATGCGTGAGACATACTCTACTAAATTTTTATTTATCTTTATCTATTGTATTTTAATACTATGACTATATCCTATGGCTATATCGCGGTCTCATCTTATAATACTTCAGGTGCTAATGAAACTATTTTAGTAAAATTCAACTGTCTCAATTCTCGGGCGATCGCACCAAAAACTCGAGTTCCCTTTGGATTTCCTTCTTGATCAATGACAACTGCAGCATTGTCATCATAACGTATTATCATACCGTTATCACGTCTGAGTTCTTTACAAGTACGTACAATTACAGCTCTGATCACTTCTGATCTTTCTAGAGGCGTATTTGGTACTGCTTCCTTGATCACAGCAACAATAACGTCACCAATATGAGCATATCTACGATTACTGGCTCCTATGATTCGAATACACATCAATTCTCGGGCACCGCTATTGTCCGCTACATTCAAATGGGTTTGAGGTTGAATCATATCGTTTTTTGAATCTTTTTTTTTTAGGTTTAATTTAAAGCACTGAAAGGACGAAGTAAAAAAAAGAAACCCGCATTTTTTTGTACCCAAGATTTATTTCGACATTCCTATCCAGAAATAATGAATTGAGTTCTTATAGGCATTTTTGACGCCGCTATTGAAATAGCCTTTCGAGCGATATTTTCAGCGACTCCACTCATTTCATAAAGTATTCTACCCGGTTTAACGACGGCTACCCAATATTCGGGGGATCCTTTCCCGGACCCCATACGGGTTTCCGTGGGTCTTACTGTAACTGGTTTGTCTGGAAATATACGTACCCATATTTTTCCGCCACGCCGTACATTTCGTGTCATTGCTCGGCGCCCTGCTTCGATTTGTCTAGATGTGATCCAAGCGGGTTCAAGTGCTTGAAGAGCATATCTGCCGAAACAAATATGATTACCTCGATAAGATATTCCTTTCATTCTTCCTCTATGTTGTTTACGGAATCTTGTTCTTTTGGGGTTATAATTGATGGTTCTTTCTCAATTCCATCTCTACTACAGAACTGGACATGAGAGTTTCTTCTCATCCAGCTCCTCGCGAATGAAAGGACTAAAAAAGATTTTATCAAGATATACAGGGATTTAATGAATAATATACTGAAGCATAGTATTCTTTGAAATTTCTAAATTTCATCTAATTAATCTATTCTAAATTTGTATATCGTGTTTAGATATAGAATTGAAACATGTATATTCTATTTAGAGATAATCTCAATTTAGAGATAATCTCAATGTCTTTTTTTTTACCATTCTAAAAATCTTGATTTTGTTTTTCCTTTTCCTATATCGGATCGATCAAAATTAATCAATCCAATAAAATAAAATTTGCGCGGGCGAATATTTACTCTTTCAATATCTATTTCAGTTGTAGGGTTAGTTCATGACCTCTCCGAATAAAAGAATAGTTTAGTTCCCGGGTTCGTTCCGCCATCCCACCCAATAAATCATTAAGATTCATTTCCAATAGAATCTTCTTTATTCACGGGTTCCGTCGTTCCCATTGCTTCTCGATTAATGGTTAGGTCTGAATTCTCCAACGGAGTCCGTAATGCAATTTTTTCTTAAGTCAACTTTCTCAGTTTTTATTGGCTCGAGGCTCTTTATTTTTTTGTTCTATGAGCGGATTCATCGAATTTTGGATGAATCATTATTGATGCTGTATTACACTGTTGTTTATGAGATGACTCACAGACCTTACATATTGGAATCCTATATCATTGATATTTTCTTTCTCTCTTTCTCTCATCCTTCCATTTATCCGCATGCTTTTCTATTTTCCTGCACAACGTATAACTTTACAACCCATAATCAAATTGGGTTTTGTGTTTCTGCAAAAAAACATTTCAGTTGCTACAACGATATGATCAATATATTATACCTTGACTGGTTCTTTGGATTCAGATAATGCGAAGCAATGAGTTGGTTATTAGTGCTATAGTTATTAGTTCATACTACAGGACGGTCCGTTTTTTTGAATCCTAGCCCTAAAAAAAACC